GAACCATACTAATATTATTATTTAATCAGATTATTGAATCATTTATTTCTCTTGAAATCCTTTTTTTTCTTTTTCTAAACACGTCTTTTTTTAGGAGGTCGACATCCATTATGTGGCATAGGTGTTACATCACGTACACAACTTAATAGTAGACCACTTCTACGAATGGCTCGTAATGCTGCATCTCGTCCGAGACCAGGACCCTTTATCATAACTTCTACTCGTTGCATACCCTGATCTACAACTGTACGAATAGCATTTGCCGCGGCTGCTTGAGCAGCATAAGGTGTCCCTCTTCTTGTGCCTTTGAATCCAGAAGTACCAGCGGAGGCCCAAGAAACCACTCGGCCTCGTACATCTGTAACAGTTACAATGGTATTGTTGAAACTTGCTTGAACATGAATAATTCCTTTTGGTATTCTACGCCCAGTTTTACGTGAACCAATACGCCCATTCCTACGTGAACCAATTCTTGGTATAGCTTTTGTCATATTTTATCATCTCATAAATATGAGTTAGAAATATATAGAAAGAGAAAATATGGAAATATCCATTTCATGTTAAAAGAGACCTCTTTTTGTCCTTCCTTTAGTTTAGAAAGTTTTTAAAATAAAATAGAAGAATTACCCTTGTCTCTGTTTATGTCTCGGATTGGAACAAATTACTATAATTCGTCCGCGCCTGCGGATCAGTCGACATTTTTCACAGATTTTACGAACCGAAGCCCTTATTTTCATATTTCTTATTCCTTATTCTGAATCTATTCCTTGGAAGAAAATAAGTCTCTTGAATTTGGTTTTCACTTCGAATTGTACCCCCATGAAAGGAATTTCGAAAAATTACCTAATCGCTCGAATCTTTGTTGCGAAGTCTATAAATTATACGCCCTCTGGTTGAATCATAACGACTTACTTCAATTTTTACTCTATCTCCTGGCAGTATACGTATAAAACTCCGTCGGATCCTCCCTGAAACATAACCTAGAATTACATCCTCATTGTCTAAGCGGACCCGGAACATACCGTTGGGAAGTGATTCGGTAATTAAACCTTCATGAATCAATTTTTGTTCTTTCATTCCAGGTAACCTCCTTGAAGTAGCAACTAATAGAGGAAGAGTTATATAACTCACTTTTCCTCTCTATTTCACAAATAGGAAGTTAGAGATAAAATTAGGATACTAGAAGAGGAGGGTTACCATATATATAACAAAATTTCTCCTCCAATTTTTTCTTGTCGAGCTTCTCGGTCTGTCATTATACCCCGAGAAGTAGAAAGAATTACAATTCCTATTCCACCTAAAATCTTAGGAATTCCTTGATAGTTGGAATAAATTCGTAAACCGGGTCGGCTGATACGCTTTAAAACAGTTCTATATGTTCCCTTACTAGCCTTTCTATGTCGTAGGGTTGAAACCAAGAAATATTTGTTATTTTCCTGATGTTTCCGAACATTTTCAATAAAACCTTCTCGTAGAAGTATTTTAACAATGTTTTCGGTGATATTTGTAGATGGTATCCGAACTGTTCCCTTTTTATCCATGTCCGCATTTCTTATAGAAGTTATTATATCGGCAATAGTGTCCTTCCCCATGACGAACTAAAATTATTGGTTCCTTCCAATTTTGATATAATCAACATGTTTTCTTTTTTTTTTGAAAAGTATATGCGTGAGACACAATCTATTAATTTTTTTACTAATTTGATCTATTTCAGATATTCTTCTCTATCATAGTATCCTATATTTGGATTTATAATACCTCGGGAGCCAATGAAACTATTTTAGTAAAATTCAATTGTCTCAATTCTCGAGCGATCGCACCAAAAACTCGAGTTCCTTTTGGATTTCCTTCCTGATCAATTACAACCGCTGCATTGTCATCATATCGTATTATCATACCGTTGTCGCGTTTGAGTTCTTTACAAGTACGTACAATTACAGCTCTAATAACTTCTGATTTTTCTAGTGGCATATTGGGAACTGCTTCTTTGATTACAGCAACAATAACGTCCCCAATATGAGCATATCGGGGATTACCAGCCCCTATGATTCGAATACACATCAATTCTCGAGCTCCGCTGTTATCCGCTACATTCAAAAGGGTCTGAGGTTGAATCATATCATTTTATTTGAATCCGTTATTGCAATGCAAAGGTTATAAAAAAAAAGAAATATTGTCCGTCCAGAAATAAATATACTTGTTGTTTGTTGTTTTTTAATCCTCAATGCACTCTTTAATTTTATACCCTTATTCTGAAATAACAAATTGAGTTCGTATAGGCATTTTGGACGCAGCTATTTCAATAGCTGCTCTGGCTACAGTTTCTGATACTCCGCTCATTTCATAAAGTATTCGGCCTGGTTTAACAACAGATACCCAATATTCAGGGGATCCCTTCCCCGAACCCATACGTGTTTCCGTGGGTCTTACTGTAACAGGTTTGTCGGGAAATATACGTACCCATATTTTTCCACCACGACGCGCATATCGTGTCATTGCTCTTCGCCCTGCTTCGATTTGTCTAGCTGTGATCCAAGCAGGTTCAAGTGCTTGAAGAGCGTATCTGCCGAAACTAATATGATTGCCTCGACAAGATATTCCCTTCATTCTTCCTCTATGTTGTTTACGAAATCTGGTTCTTTTTGGGTTATAGTTGATGGTTATTTCTTAATTCCATCTCTACTCCAGAACTGGACATGAGAGTTTCTTCTCATCCAGCTCCTCACGAAGGAAGGGCTTCAATTACATATGGATACAATATATATTAATTAAATATAGTGATATATTAACTAAATAGTGGCTTTTTTTGATATTGAATTTGTTACATAGCATAGGAATATATAGAAGATATTCCGCTAGACGTGTAGTGCATATTTATGTTATGCATATTTAAAGATGTAGATTATTTAATATTTTATAACGATAGCGATCTTCTTTTTACTCTTATCAAATCACGCCAAAATATTGTAATGTCCCAATAAATAAAGGTTTCGCGGGCGAATATTGACTCTCTTATGTTTCATTCGGAGATCAGTCGATGACCTCTCAGAATAAATCAGTTTTTTCTTGGTTCGTTCCGCCATCCTACCCAATGAATTATTTGGATTCGTTTTTATTTTAGTAGAATCCTATGCAGTCACAGGTTTCGTCGTTCTCATAGCTTCTCTATTAATGGTTAGGCCTGAATTCTGGAATGGAGCTAATTTGTTCCCGAGTCAATCTCCTCAATTTTTATTAACCCGAGGCTCTTTATTATTTATTTTATTATTAGTGTTATATTCAGTATTGATGCTTTATCACATTGCCTTTTATGTGGTAATCCAGAAACCATACAGATTGGAATCATATATCATTGATATTTTTGTTCTCTCTTTCTATCATCCTTCCATTCATCCACATCCCCTTTTTTGTTTCACAATGAAAATTTTTTAGTTTCAGTTGCTGCAACTATATGATTGATCTACTCATATAGTGACTGTTTCTTGGGATCTCGACAATACGAAGCAATAAGTTGGTTATTAGTTTACTAAGTTTATAGTAGAGGTAAATCTTTTTTTTATCCCAACTAACTTTAAACTCTAAAGAAAAAATTAACGAGTCACACACTAAGCATAGCAATTATAACAAATGGTCAATCGAATTTTTATTCAACCTTATAGAATTGATCATTTTTTGTTCTAGCACTGGACAGGATCGCAGCAAGAAATATAAAGGCCTATCATCCCTCGTCTACAAATATCCAAATTTTTATGCCCAAAACTCCATAGATAGTTCGAATTGTATAGGAACAATGATCAATTTTAGCGCGAATTGTTTGTAGGGGAACCCTACCTTCTCTTATCCATTCGACACGTGCAATTTCTTTTCCGTCGATACGACCTGCTATTTGCACTTGAATTCCTTTTGTATCAGTTTGTTCAGTTAATTCAATAGCTTTTTTCATTGCCTTTCGAAATGAAACTCTATTTTTTAATTGTAAAGCTATATATTCTGCAAGAATATTAGGTTGTCCATAAGGTTTTTCAACTCTTGTAATAGCAATGTTAAGTCTCCGGTTCGCAGAAGAAAATTCTTTTTGTACATTTGTCTGTAATTCTTCGATTCCTCGTGTTTGGCCTTCTATCAATAAATTTGGAAATCCAATATAGATTATGACCTGGATTAAATCGATTCGTTTTTGAATTTCTATACGTGCGATTCCTTCGAAACCTGAAGAGATTCTTTTATTTTTTTGTATATAGTTCTTGATACAATTACGTATTTTTTCATCTTCCTGTAGACCTATAGAATAATTTTTTGGTTGTGCGAACCAAAAGGAATGATGGCGTTGGGTTGTACCAAGTCTGAAACCAAGTGGATTTATTTTTTGTCCCATATTTTTCTATTATATTATCGTTCCATTCCATCTAATCTATATATATATATATAATTTTATAGGATTTGATTTAATATGAATTTATCTAAATTGGAGATTGATCTTTTGATTTCTCTTTTAATACAATTGTTATATTACAAGCGGGTCTTTTTATCAGATAACTCCGACCCCGAGCCCGAGGTCTTAATTTTTTCCTAATAGGACCCTTATTGACTTTGGCTTCACTAATGAATGAATCCGCTTCGTTCAAACCCATATTATGATTCGCATTTGCTGCTGCGGAATAAACTAATTTTAAAATGGGATAAGATGCTCGATAAGGCATGAGTTCCAGTATCATAAGTGTTTCCTCATAAGAACGTCCGCGAATCTGATCAATTACTCTTCGCACTTTGAAAACAGACATATTACATCTCTGGTGAGCTAAAATTTTTACTTCTCTGCTTGAACTCAAATTCTTTATCATAAGGTTATCCCCTACTAAACACTTTTTACTTTAATTTTTTAGTTATCAAAATTAACTTAACGGCGGGATTTACTATCGTTTCTTGCATGTTTCGCGAAAGTAAGAGTAGGCGCGAATTCCCCCAATTTGTGACCTACCATACGATCCGTTATATAAATG